TGATAAATCACTACAAGTGACGGAGAAACACGATTTAAATAACGAAAAATCCAAAATTTAAATAGAGTATCTAGAATGACTGGAAAAGTAGAAACAAGACCAGATATAATTTGATCATTATGAGCAAATCCAAAATCTTTGTAGACAAAGCCAATCATTAGTTCCCAACCATGGGGCGAATGGAATCCGATACATAAATCTGTTAATAAAAGAATCGAAAAAGCCTTTATTGTGTCACTTAAGTTATATAGGAATTCCTGAGCCCAAGAGTTAAGAATAACAAGTTCTTTATTACCCAAAATTGAATAACCACTTAGAATAACGAAACAGATTATATTTGTCAAGAAGTGCAAAATCGTATGGATATGATCCTCATTGTGTATCTTGATTAATTGGAGCGTTTCTTTGTGAATTCCTATACGAAGGTTTTGTAGATGTGTCTCCGAGTATTCCTTGATCATTTCCTCCAAAAGAAAGATTTCCTCCAATTCTATGAATTTTTCTAGAATATTTTTTTCTTGAATATCATTCAAAAAAATTTCAGATTGCCTAGTATTCCACCAATAAGTAACCCAAGATTCCAGACTTTTATTAAATGAGAGAGAAATCCACCAGGGCAAAAATACTATAGATGCAAGATATAAAAGAGGGTTGAATGCTTTCTTTTTTGACATTTTTTCATTTCGTCTATGAATTTTTAATGAACCGACCTCATTAGTTGACTCTACGCCATCCAATATTTCTCTCATGCATAAGTTCTATTACAAAGTATCGAACTTATGAATCTATTCACTGTTTTGTTTTTTATTTGTGATTTCGGAGTTAGTCTTTGAATGTAGAAAGAATACAGAAATAGATGAAGAATCCACTTCGAATTCAAAGAGTTAACAAAAAAATATTATATTGTTTCCAGATCTAGTAATTGGTCAAATTCGAAGCAAGTATCCCCCTTTTCGACGAATCAATGACTGCCTGAAAAAACCGATTTATTTAGGTAATGAATATTCTTTTCTATCATTATATCAAAATATCTTCTATTTTTAAAAATTTTCACTGACTACTCAGAGTCCGGAATAAAAAAATTTATGTTTTTCGAACTGCTTTGATAGAAAATAGAAAGGATGAATCCATTTTTTCCATTTGTTAATTAATTTTTTTTGTTATTGAATTTAGTTGTGTAGATTTCCATACACATAAAAGACCACAAAAACGGTTTTGTTTTGTGGTTGTTACGTTACGTATACGTCTTCTTTGACTAGAATGAGCGTTATGAAGAAACTTCAGTTAAGTTATGGTATAGAAAAGTGGGATTCTTTAATTTTTCCTTCCTGCTGAGAAAGCATTCACTCTCTCAGCTCATTTCTCAAAATACTTCAATCGGTACACGCAAGAAATAGGCCAATTCGGCAGCTTTTTGTTCGATTTCCCGTGGAGTAACATTCTCATCAGTACGAGTCAAGGGAATGGCCCCCTGGCCTCTGATATCCATATAAAGGACACGGCGAGCATAAATACCCTCTTTAACTTCTATTCTGACGGACTGAATATCCTTTATAAGGAATCGGAGGAAGATGCGACGATTTTTTCCAGGGAATCCCCAACGAAAAATACACACCATTCCTTCTTTTCTATCGAATCGATCATAACCACCCCCTACATTCCACGAAATTGTGCACCACAAATAGGAGCTAATAAAGAGACCCGCGATCCCATAGAAAGACATCACAATCCCTTGTGGAAAAAAAAGGATTTGCTGAGACGGAAATAAAGATATCAAGTTTCTCCCAAGATAACTGGAAGTTCCAACCAATAAGAATCCTAATGAACCTAAAAAAAGGATAATGGCCCAGCAGAAATTACTTGTTTTTCGCGACCCCGTTATAGGTTGTATCCATATATGTTCTGATCGACAACTCATACTTGATCTGGTTTCGTTTTATTGGAATTGAGAGAATACCCTAGACTTTACTCTTTTTGTTTCCGAAGTAACTCTCATCAACTAGTACTAGTTTGATGTGAACCTTTAAGAGTAATTTATCAATATCAAATTGGTTAGATCTAAAATAAAAAAAAACATACCCTTCGTATGATCCCATCAATATACATATAGATGTACCGATTTTACAGTTCAGCCATCCGGCGATCCTGAGATTTTTTCAAATAGATAGAATTCCTTTACCCCCATATCATCTTTCTACAGGCCAAAGAGCCCCTTTTCGACGGAAGCGCCGCATGTTATACCTTCTTTTCTTACACTAAATAGGTATCTGCGTTATGATACAAGTCTTAGTTTTGAAAAAAAAAAATGGATCAGAGTTGGGCCCATCAGATCTAAACAGTCTTATTTTTTTGAACATGAAGAAATAAAGAAGCCATTGCCATTGCCGGAAATACTAAGCCTACTAAAGGCACCAAAACAGAGGGAAAGTCGAAAGTTGTCATATAAAGGATACCTCAATTTACTATTTGTACCTGTTATAAATATTATTATTTATATTAATTAATTAATTTATATTATAAAGATAAAGATTAGTATAAATTTATATTAATATTATATCTAAGTGAGTATAGAAGTGAGTATAGAAGGTACAAAAGCATATATCATATCTATAGTTTCTATATTCTAGAATTCTATCTTTGGATTATATATACATACGTAAGACGTAGAACAAAAATTTTTTATTTTCCTAGAATTTAACGAAAATAAGAATTCACTATTTTTCTTGTTGATAGAGGCCTCTTAACTGAATTAGTAATCAAGAATATATATAAAAGGAGTTATCCACAACTTTTGATTTCTTTTTACAATTTATATCTTATGTCAACAAAGAAACCCCATTCATATTCGTTTTACTTTGATTCTGATAAACTAACTACTTGTTTGCTACAAATAAAAAAGGAACTTAATGCTCTATTGAATTTTGATTCAAAGGAAAGAAAGCGTGGAGCTGAAATAACTCACTCAGAACGCTTTTTAAAGGATTACGTGGTACGATTAGATCGAATAAGCCCTTCTGGAATAAATATTCAGCCGCCTGTGAACCTTCAGGTACTGTTTTATTCAATGTTTGTTCAATTACTCTTTTACCCGCAAATGCAATATAGGCATTGGGTTCGGCAATAATGATATCTCCCAACATACCAAAACTCGCAGTTACCCCCCCTGTAGTAGGAGATGTAAGAATTGGTACATAGAATAACTTTTTATTTGATTGATAATCATATAAAGCAGAAGATATTTTAGCCATTTGCATTAAACTCAAACTTCCCTCTTGCATACGCGCCCCCCCGGAAGCACATACTATAATAAGAGGGAGAAATTTGTTAGTAGCGTACTCAATCAAACGGGTTATTTTCTCCCCAACCACGGATCCCATACTACCCCCCATAAACTGAAAATCCATAACCCCAAGTGCTATGGGAATACCGTTTAATTGGCCTATACCTGTTTGAACGGCTTCAGTTAATCCTGTCTTTCGTTGATAAGAATCGATACGATCTTTATAAGGCTCCTCTTCCGAATGAAATTCAATGGGATCCAAAGAAACCATGTCTTCATCCATAGCATCCCAAGTATCCGGATCGATCGAAAGTTCGATTCTATCGGAACTACTCATTTTCAAATGATATCCACATTGTTCACAAAGATTCATTTTTGATTTTAAAATTTTCTTATAATTTAATCCATAACAATTTTCACATTGAACCCACAAATGTCTGTATTTTTGAGTTACATCCAGATCATTGGAACTTTCTATTATAGTGCTACCGTTCGTGCTGGTACTTATATCGGACCCCTTACTTTCACCACAAACGGAACGAGAAATGTAACTGTTACTGGAATTGTCACTACCACTTACAATGTAAGTATCAATAAAGATTTGAGACTCAAGATAAATGTCAATACAACTATTAATGTGATTATTCCAACTATATTGAGTATCATCCATGTAATGATCATCGTGAGGATCGTCATTGTTAGATCCATTATTTAGATAACTAAAATTCCAATAACTATAAAAAGAACTTTCTAGTTCACTCTGAAAAAAATGACCACTATCAATCTCGAAAATATGATTTTCAATATCAAAATATATTGAATAACTGTTCCCATTTCTATCCATAACTAAAAAAGTTTCATCAGAGATGAAATTCCGAATGTCCTTGACGCCGAATAAATAATCAACATTGCTGTAACTAGAATTGTCACGACTATCCCAACTATGACTATTTTTCTTCATATCATTTCTATTCGGATCTTCACTTTCACTGATATTTTCAATAGGACCAAGACCGCCCGTTGATTTACTTAGACCACACCTGTGTTCGAACTCTTTCTTAAACCGTATTGAATCGAACCACCATCTTTCCATAGAGTTTTCTTGCCCCCTATTTGCTTTGCATGAAAATACAATAGATGAATAGTCATTCGATGAAAAATTCTTTATTTATTTGAATATCTTTTTCCTGTCCGAATAAACATAAAAATCCAATCAATAGGATTATTAACTAATTTAATAAGGAGTGTGAGTATTGAAAAAAGGATTTTTTGTGGGAATCCCGATTAGCACTTCACTATATAGGAAAATTTTTTTTTGTAAAATCTCGTCTAATAACTAACTAATTAAAAAAGTAATAAGTTTATATTCCAGCACGTAACAAAAAGGACAATATACAGGATGGGTAGAAAGAGTTGTGATACTTGGCTCGATCCATAGAAATTCATAATCTAAAAGAATATACCAATCCTAAGGATCCCTCGAATTAATTGTGGATCCAACACACCAATAGAGACATTTGAATTGTTTAGTCTTATATTTTATCTATTGTTCTATATCTAGAAATAAGTATGTATCTATCTAAAAAAAATGGATGTAATAAGTTATTTGTTTTCGGCTCAATCCTTTTATTAAAAGATTGGGCCGAGTTTAATTGCAATTCAATTAAGAGAACGAACAGTAATTAGAATTAGTGGATTACAAAGTATCCATTGCTTGAAA